CTCAACGGTTACACCTACTTGTTCAACACTATACTTCGATTCTGCCCTTCTAAAAGGAACATCAGCTCTAACAATTCCGTCGCCGTCTACCAAAACAACTGGAAATGTTTCAAAAAAAGTAGGCATACGACGTACAAAAAGCTCACGCCCTTCTTTATCTCTAAAGATAGGGTGTCCTAACCACCCAACCGCTATTCCATCTCCGTTATCCATTGAGCCTGCCCTGAATAATCCTCCTTTTGCCGGATTATTGCCGATATAATCATAAAAAGCTAATTTTTCAGGAATTTTAGACCAGGCTTCTGAGAAACTTTGATTTTCTGCTAGCCCGGCGCTAACTCTTCGATATATCTCTTGCTGGAAGTAACCCTGATCCCATTGATAACGAGTGGGACCAAATAATTCAATGGGGGTAGTTGCTGAACCATACCACATAGTTCCAGCAACAACAAAAGCTGCAAAAAAGACAGCCGCGATACTACTGGAGAGTACGGTTTCAATATTTCCCATACGCAATCCTTTGTATAGACGTTGTGGTGGTCGGACGCTAAGATGGAATAGACCTGCTAATATGCCCAATGTACCTGCTGCAATATGATGAGAAGCTATTCCTCCCGGAACAAAAGGATCAAAACCTTCCACGCCCCACGACGGATTTACAGGTTGTACTTTTCCCGTTAGTCCATAAGGATCGGACACCCATATTCCAGGACCGTACAAGCCTGTTACATGAAATGCACCAAAACCAAAGCAAGCCACCCCGGAGAGAAATAAATGAATTCCAAAGATCTTGGGCAAATCCAAAGAAGGTTTTCCTGTCCGTTCATCACAAAATATTTCTAGATCCCAATAGACCCAATGCCAGATAGCTGCCAAAAAGCATAAGCCAGAAAACACAATATGTGCCCCAGCTACACCTTCGTAACTCCAAATCCCCGGATTCGTTACAGTCCCTCCTGTGATACTCCAACCTCCCCATGAATTGGTTATGCCTAAACGAGTCATGAAGGGTATAACGAACATACCCTGTCTCCACATTGGATCAAGAACAGGGTCAGAAGGATCAAAAACTGCTAATTCATACAGAGCCATCGAGCCCGCCCAACCAGCAACCAGAGCTGTATGCATTATATGAACGGAAAGCAACCGGCCGGGATCATTCAATACAACGGTATGAACACGATACCAAGGCAAACCCATGGAAAATACCCCTTTATCAAAGAAAAATAGACAGTACGTAACTTTATTGCATTGGAAAAGACTATACTATGACTATCCTATGGACCTCCCTTGTTCAGTGGATTATTTCCTAACAAGGGTTAGGTTAATATTTATTCTATTCTGTTCGTAATAATGGAAAAATTCTGTTCGTAGGAACAAAGAGAAGCAGATTTATTCTATACTCGATAAGTACCAATACGCAATGGGGGGTTGATACCATTTTCTATGAGTAAATGCGTCCATCCTTATTTATCATTAGAAGGCCCTATTCGTAAAAATTTTCCTTTATTTATTTTGTCTTTCTTTCTGAATTTTTCTAATCTATGGATAAAATAAATATGATAAAGCCAATATTATAAAGACAATAAAACCATATTGTTACGTTTCCACATCAAAGTGAAATATAGTATTTTAGTTCTTTTTTCTTTCAATTCATGCCTATTGGTGTTCCAAAAGTACCTTTCCGAAGTCCTGGAGAGGAAGATGCATCTTGGGTTGACGTATAGTGCGACTTGTCAGATATATTGGGTCATATGGGATTTCCCCGTTATCTCCCCCGATCGAGATATCCTCTGTTTCGCCCAAGAAAGAGAAATTGAATCATCAAAAAATTGGAGCGTGAAGTGCAATTAGATGCATTGTTTGGGGGGATTCTATAGTACTATTATCAATTAGAATAATTTATGGTTGGCTTTGGTTGGACTAAGAAAATGAAGTATCCAGGCTCCGTTTAGAAAAAACCCAATTGGTGATATATCTATGATTACTACATGTATCATAAATTATTCCTGTTTGTTATTTGTAAAGTCATAACAAAAAGAAATGGTGATGGGAAGATTTGTCCTATATGTGCAAATCCAAATCGGGCGGATCTTTACCCGGAGTAGAGCATAAACCTAAAAAGATGAAAGAGACCCATTCAGGAACAAGAAAATACCATCGTGATTTGGATTGAATCTCGATGAAACAATACATCAATGAGAAGTTAATTCGATAAGTTTAGTGACTTTTTTCTATTATAAGGAAGAAAGAAAAGAAGTCAAAATTCGTCTTTATTGAAAAATCGAAGAAAAAGCCCTTTCATTAGAAGTTAGAAAAAACCTGATATGAAAAAGATATAGGAAAAAAGAAAGAGGACTGGAATCTATACATTGATTCTTTTTTTCGCAATTTTTTTTGAACCGTATGCATCAAAAGGTGCATGTACGGTTCCTAAGGGAACCAATTTGACCCTAATCAACCGACTTTATCGAGAAAGATTACTTTTTTTAGGTCAAGA